AAATTCCCCCCAAAAAGAAAATAGAGGGGAAAGATACCAAAGCAGTCCTGTATCAGACTGGCTGTCTTCTTGTAGTTGGATCCCCAAGTTTTTGGAATGCTCCAAACTCTACTTGAGCATCCAAATCTGGGTCAATACCAGCAAAAACATCTCTGAACAAGGTTCTAGCACCATGCCAAATGTGTCCGAAGAAGAAGAGCAAAGCAAACGAAGCATGCCCAAAAGTAAACCAACCCCTTGGACTGCTACGAAAAACACCATCGGATTTCAAAGTCGCACGATCTAATTCAAAAATTTCACCCAATTGAGCGCGTCTAGCATATTTTTTCACAGTAGCAGGATCACTATAACTGACTCCATTGAGTTCACCGCCGTAGAACTCAACGGTTACACCTACTTGTTCAACACTATACTTCGATTCTGCCCTTCTAAAAGGAACATCAGCTCTAACAATTCCATCGCCGTCTACCAAAACGACTGGAAATGTTTCAAAAAAAGTAGGCATACGACGTACAAAAAGCTCACGGCCTTCTTTATCTCTAAAGATAGGGTGTCCTAACCATCCAACCGCTATTCCATCTCCGTTATCCATTGAGCCTGCCCTGAATAATCCTCCTTTTGCCGGATTATTGCCGATATAATCATAAAAAGCTAATTTTTCAGGAATTTTAGACCAGGCTTCTGATAAACTTTGATTTTCGGCTAGCCCAGCGCTAATTCTTCGATATATCTCTTGCTGGAAGTAACCCTGATCCCATTGATAGCGAGTCGGGCCAAATAATTCGATGGGGGTAGTTGCTGAACCATACCACATAGTTCCAGCAACAACAAAAGCTGCAAAAAAGACAGCTGCGATACTACTGGAAAGTACGGTTTCAATATTTCCCATACGCAATCCTTTGTATAGACGTTGTGGCGGTCGGACGCTAAGATGGAATAAACCCGCTAATATGCCCAATGTACCTGCTGCAATATGATGAGAAGCTATTCCTCCCGGAACAAAAGGATCAAACCCTTCCACGCCCCACGACGGATTTACAGGTTGTACTTTTCCCGTTAGTCCATAAGGATCGGACACCCATATTCCGGGACCATACAAGCCTGTTACATGAAATGCACCAAAACCAAAGCAAGCCACCCCGGAGAGAAATAAATGAATTCCAAAGATCTTGGGCAAATCCAAAGAAGGTTTTCCTGTCCGTTCATCACAAAATATTTCTAGATCCCAATAGACCCAATGCCAGATAGCTGCCAAAAAGCATAAGCCAGAAAACACAATATGTGCCCCAGCTACACCTTCGTAACTCCAAATTCCCGGATTCGTTACAGTCCCTCCTGTGATACTCCAACCTCCCCATGAATTGGTTATTCCTAACCGAGTCATGAAGGGAATAACGAACATACCCTGTCTCCACATTGGATCAAGAACAGGATCAGAAGGATCAAAAACTGCTAATTCATACAGAGCCATCGAGCCCGCCCAACCAGCAACCAGAGCTGTATGCATTATATGAACGGAAAGCAACCGGCCGGGATCATTCAATACAACGGTATGAACACGATACCAAGGCAAACCCATGGAAAATACCCCTTTATCAAAGAAAAATAGACACTACGTAACTTTATTGCATTGAAAAAAACTATACTATGACTATCCTATGGACCTCCCTTGTTCGGTGGATTATTTCCTAAGAAGGGCTAGGTTACTATTTATTCTATTCTGTTTGTAATAATGGAATAATTCTGTTCGTAGGAACAAAGAGAAGCAGATTTATTCTATACTCGATAAGTACCAATACGCAATGGGGGGTTGGTACCATTTTCTATGAGTAAATGTTTATCATTAGAAGGACTTATTCGTAAAAATTTTCCTTTATTTATTTTGTCTTTCTTTCTAAATTTTTCTAATTTATGGATAAAATAAATATGATAAAGCCAATATTATAAAGACAATAAAACCATATTGTTACGTTTCCACATCAAAGTGAAATATAGTATTTAGTTCTTTTTTCTTTCAATTCATGCCTATTGGTGTTCCAAAAGTACCTTTCCGCAGTCCTGGAGAGGAAGATGCATCTTGGGTTGACGTATAGTGCGACTTGTCAGATATATTGGGTCATATGGGATTTCCCCGTTCTCTCCCCCGATCGAGATATCCTCTGTTTCGCCCAAGAAAGAGAAATTGAATCATCAAAAAATTGGAGCGTGAAGTGCAATTAGATGCATTCTTTGGGGAGATTCATAGTACTATTATCAATTAGAATAATTTATGGTTGGCTTTGGTTGGACTAAAAAATGAAGTATCCAGGCTCCGTTTAGAAAAAACCCAATTGGTAATATATCTATGATTACTACATGTATCATAAATGATTGCTGTTTGTTATTTGTAAAGTCATAACAAAAAGAAATGGTGATGGGAAGATTTGTCCTATATGTGCAAATCCAAATCGGGCAGATCTTTACCCGGAGTAGAGCATAGACCTAAAAAGATGAAAGAGAC